ATCTCTTCTATTCCTTTACAAAAAAAAAAAATTGAAGATCTAGTTACGATTAGAAATCAATTTTTGTATCTTCATCCATAGATCCTTTACTCATACTTATTCAATTGTTCAATTGGAAGGGTTGATTCAACTGAAAAAAAAAAATTATGCTTCGCGATTCCATAATCCAATTTTTGATTCAATTTAAAATTGACCTTTAGATTAGATTAGATTAGATATAAATCACGAGAATGTATATTCTGCCTCAAATGTGGCATTGAGAGGTAAAGGATTAAACCTTTTTAAGAAATAAAGTTTTTGATCGGAATATGAATCAAACTGAAAGATCCCTTAACTATTTCAGTTGTTAATAGAACGAATCACACTTTTACCACTAAACTATACCCGCTACATTATGATTATTGTATATGAATGGACCATTTGTCGAACAAGAACAAGGGATTGAGACGTAATCAAGAGATAGGATTAGAATCCTCAAAATGGGATTGCTGACGCGTTCCGTGGGAGGAAAGAATAGGATAAAAAGATAGAATAGGAATAGGAGAAGAAGGCTCATTTAATTTAAATTATTTAATTATTTAAATTTTATATTATTTTAATTATTTAATATTTAAATTTTATATTATTTTTTATATTATTTTTATTTTTATATTTTTATATTATAATTATTATATTATAATTAAGTATATTTTATTAAGTATATTTTATATATTATATATATATTATATATTATATATTTTATATATTATATATATATTATATATTATATTATATAAATTATAAATATTATATAAATTATAAATATAAAATAGAAATTATAATTATATTAAATTATAATTATATATATATTAAATTATAATTATATATAAATATATATAAAATATAGAAATTATAATTATATTATATATTAATTATAATTATATTATATAAGATATATTTAAGATATATTTATATAAATTATAATATATATTTATATAAATTATAATTATATTATATATTATAATTATATTATATATTATATAAGATATATTATATAAGAATATAAGATATATTTATAATTATATAAGATTATATAAGATATAAGTATATTAAGATATAAGTATATATAAGTATATTATATATATTATATTCTATATATATATATATATATATAGTATATATATATTCTATATATATATATATATATATATAGTATATATATAGAAATATAGAATATATAGAAATATAGAATATAGAAATATGGAATAGTATATATATAGAATAGATATAGATATATAATAGTATATAGTATATAGAATAGATAAGAATAGATATATAGAATAAAGAAAATATAGAATAAAGAACGAGAAAATACTTTTATCAATCTTTACTTCATGCGTCGCATATTCATTTTCCTTTTGTAATTTTTTAATTGGGAGAGATGGCTGAGTGGACTAAAGCGGCGGATTGCTAATCCGTTGTACGAGGTATTTGTACCGAGGGTTCGAATCCCTCTCTCTCCGTTCTCTCTGATCACTTGAGATTTCTCTTTTTTTATCTCGAAAAAATCTCAAGCCCTTGTTTTATTATAGTTAAATCTAAATCTATGGAATAGAGAAAATCATAAGAAAATAAAAATAAAAAAGAAAGCAAAAACTAAAATAAAAATTAAATAAAAACCTCTGATTTTTTTATTCCTCACGCCCAGGATTACGTCCTGGATCATTAGATAGGAATCCGAAGATGAAGAGAGAAACAAAGAATATCACTACTGTGTAAACGAAGAGTTTGAGAGTAAGCATTACACAATCTCCAAGATCTTTTTTTGGGAAATAAGGGAATAGATTCTCTATTTTTGTACCACATATCCCGTTTTGACACCAAGAAAAGAAAGGCATTTTCAGGAATTCATTTGTAATGAGATTTTAATTCTCTCCTTCGTTACCAAAAATCTCTTGTCATACTCAAATTAGGTATTGTGAGGTACCATACCATGATAAGGTCTTTGACCCCCTGAAGGTCAGAATGACGAAATTAAGTGATCCAGATTCATCGCGGCTATCCATTCCACAAGCAATTCACTGCTTGAATTGAGGGTTCATAATGTAAGACTTATCCGATCTTATCAATTGTTCTTATCAATTTCATTTTGATTTCATTTTGTTAGAATCCATTTTTTTTTTCGAATAAATCATGAATGTTTCTAGGACAGTACAGTATTAAAGATCTCATCGAAAACTTACAGCAGCTTGCCAAACAAGGGCTAAGAGAAAAAAGAGCACAGGTATAACTGGCATAACATCTACGATTGGATTGAAAAAGGCATAAGCCTCAGGCAATTTGCCGAAGAAAAAGCTACTCGAATGAAGGACAGAGTTAAGACAGATACAGATCAAACTAAAGATATTAAGCATAACAAGCATTTCATTCTTGGAGATAATTTAATTTTTATTGATATAAGTGGAAAAATGAAGAAAAGAAAGAAGAGAAGTATAGGCCAAAAATCCTTCTTTTTCTTTGAAATCCCCCAATCAAAAATCCTTCAATTCTCAAATGAAAATAGAAGGAATCATACTTTCCTACAATATCTTAATTGAATTATATGTAATGATCAATGAATTTCTTTTTATTCTACATCTCCATGTGTTGAATCCTAGCAACAACCTATATTGGGGTTGGAATTGACGAACATCCAATCCACATATTAGTGTTTATTAGGGTCGAATGGAAATCCAAACAAAATTGGGGCGTGGCCAAGCGGTAAGGCGCCGGGTTTTGGTCCCGTTACTCGGAGGTTCGAATCCTTCCGTCCCAGACCTATAACCTATAGAAGAACAAAAACAAAGATGAGTTTCTTTAAACACCCTCTGTTTAAGAATGTAATATTGGATCCAATGTGAATGTGATTCCATTTTTATTTATGATTTTCTATGAATTATAGACTCCCTTACTCCCTACTCCCTTTCCATTTGGTTTCTCACAAACGGAATCGAGTGTCAATGACACGTGGATGGTTATAAATATCTTTTTTTTTTTATCTGGGTAGTATGGTAACATAGATGAAAGTTTCATTCAATAAGGTGGCCATTCATCGTATGTCCGACCCGCTCCATTCATATTCATATTGAGGGTTAATTAGTAATTAGTCACTTAGAGAAACTTGATGCTCCATATCTATGAAATTCGGATTTCTACATGCTGCATTCTGAGTCAAAATGCGAAAGAAAGGTTTCTATCCTATGTAAAGGTAATAGAATAGAGTAGTCAAAAGAAATGACTAATTAGATGTGGATTCTGAATTCTACACACGATGGAGTTCGTGGTACTAATTACATCACTAGGATTAAAGCTCCTCAGACTGGGGAGAGGGGGGGGGGGATTTATACATTTCATTCACTTGACTTTGATGTGATGGAATTTTTGGAAAGATTAATGAACCTAAAGTAAAGCATTTTCCGCAGAAAATGAAAACCATGCCCATATGTATTGTTATTGTCCTATTTCAGTGACACGGTCTTTCAGTTTCGGCGAAAAAGATCCGCGATCCCTTAAATATCTGGGATTACTCCCGTTGGCTTGGCAATTGTTCGGTGTATCTGATGCATACGGAAGGATTATACTTCTACAATATACATATACAATATCTGATTTTATGATTCTGATTTTTTCAATCAGAAGAAAGAATAATAACCTTAATCTTATCTTACAGGAGTCCTTTTCGACCCATCCCATCCCCATGAAAACGAACAAATACGTTATATTTTTTTTTTTCTCGATACATCTATTTGGTTTAACTAATTGATGATTCCATTGGAAAAGAAACATGGATTTCTCTTCTAATGATGAAATTCAGGTCTCTTTATCTTTAATCGATGGGATATCTGCTAAACTAGCTACTCGTTGTGATTGCACCGACTCGTTGATTGATTTAGAGATCTAATTCAGCCTTTAGAGGAAAACCTATTTCCAGCAATGATGCCGAAGTCGAAATTCTTGAAACCCTTTTTGGGGTTCCTTATGAATCCTTGATACTTGATACTTGAAGAACGGTGAGTTTGATGAATCGATCCTATCGAATCACTCGTGATTTTTCTGGGTCATTGAAATCGTTTTAAGGGCCCTTCCTTAGTTTAGTTGTTCAAAAAAAGAATTGGATCTTTCACTATTGATCGTCCCGAACAACTTTTAAAGATATAGATGTAAAGAAGTGTTAAGCAACTTGCTTATTCGTGTTTTTTATAAATGAAATGTGTTTCATTCATATGATAGAAGATGGGGTTAAATCTTTTCTGAGACTTCTCCAGATAAATACCTATCCATCTATTTCTAAAAATTAAGTATGGATTACTAGGTATCGATTAAGCCAATGACTATTCATGATTCCATATTGAATCAATTCCATACCGGTTCAAAATAAATTAGAGGAATGTTATGGTAAAACTTCGTTTGAAACGATGTGGTAGAAAGCAACGTGCGACTTGAAGGACATGATCGGCTGTGGATGCAAGAATCCGCCATTTTATATATCTGTGAAGATGCTCTTGGCTCGACATAGTTTGTTCTGTTCTACTATCCAACTTTATGAGGTGGTAAATAGTACATGATGGAGCTCGAGTATAGTATAAAGTATTGATTCATTTATCAGGGGTAAGGATCTAGGGTTAGTGCCAATCAATAAGTTAGAAAAACTTCGTAAGTATATCTTCGATATAAAAATAGAAAGGAAAGGGTCCAATTCGAACAAGGTTCAAATCCAAAAGGAAAATGATTCGAAATTGGTAAAACTATTTCGATACAAAGTGTATCATAGAGGAATCAATCGTTCGTACGATTCTTCAATAGAAAGAAATAACAAAAGGTATGTTGCTGCCATTTTGAAACGATTAAGGATCACCGAAGTCATGTCTAAACCCAATGATTCAAAGCAAAGATAACGGATACCGGAACAAGGAAACACCCTTTTTCAATTGTCTCAACAACTAGAACTAGATCTGAATGAGGAAGTAGAGTCTAGACGAGACAAACAAAAGAGGTTAGAGACGGCTCAATAAATGTATAAGGATTTCTCTTCGAAATCTTTGAGAATTACGCAACTCGAGTTATGAGTACGAATGATATTTATTTTTTTTTTATTTAGGAAGGAAGAACAAAAAACGAACGACTCAAGTTAAATTATAGTCTAATTGATGATTTTATGGATACATTTGCCACTATATACATAAATTCGAATCATTCTTTCTCGAGCCGTATGAGGAGAAAACCTCCTATACGTTTCTAAGGGGGGCATTGTTCATCTACATCTATCCCAATGAGCCATCTATCGAATCGTTGCAATTGATGTTCGATCCCGAAGAGAGGGAAGAGATCTTCGTAAAGTGGGTTTTTACGATCCGATAAAGAATAAAACTTATTTAAATGTTCCTGCTATTCTATATTTTCTTGGAAAGGGTGCTCAACCTACAGGAACTGTTCATGATATTTCAAAGAAAGCGGAGGTATTTAAATAACTTCGAGTTAATCAAATGAAATCAAATTAATGAAATAAAAACCGGGGGTGCCCAGTATATAGCTTTGTGTAATTGTTTCTCCACCACTCCCCTTTGCTCCTATATGATCGTATATTATAGAATAAAAATAAAAAATTCTTATCTTATGAGATGGATAGAAAAAAACATCAAGTGAATAGATGAAATTATTGGATATATGAAATGATGGGATTAGCATCAATCGGATTTTTTTTTTGTTTGGTGGACTGCACTAACAAACAAGGGGTCAATTTTGCTTATTGTACCTCTATTGAATAAACTCGAGATTATTTTCCCACTTCTTCCTTAATTTATTCCCCCATCACATCACACTTCATTTCTTATCTATGCAGTGCCAATTCAACAAAAAAAGTATTCATTATTTTATTTTATTTTTTGTTTTCTCAGCACTCAATTCATATTGACAATGGCGTATCGAATAAATATAATTTGATCGTGGAGAAATGGATCCATTTCTCCACGTTCCATAAGTTTTTTTATTTACTTCACTCAAATGATGGGTTCAACAAATTGAATTCCCTGCGACGAAAGAAGTATTTTCTTAATGAAAAAAAAAAAAAATGAATAAAATTTTTTGGGGGGTGGTCTATCAATTTTTTATTAGACCCATCTATATGGATCCAGGAATACGCTGTATTTTAATCTGATTTGTTCATTTTTATGTTTATATTGATGATCTTAATAGATCAGATCACCAAATGGTTCCTTTAGATTTGTTACTAGTTCAATGTTTTTACGGGATCGAGCAATCTCTTTATTTTTTTATTTTTATTTTTTATTTTTATTCCGATCGTATCTACACATTTATTCGGGTTGCTAACTCAACGGTAGAGTACTCGGCTTTTAAGTGCGACTAGGATCTTTTACACATTTGGATGAAGCAACGGATTCGTCCATACCATTGGTAGAGTTTGTAAGACCACGACTGATCCTGAAGGGGAATGAATGGAAAAAACAGCATGTCGTATCAATGGAGAACTCTGAGAATACTTGATCCTTACCGGATCGTTACAAAATCTTGTTTTTATTCTTGGAACGGGACCAAATCAATATCACCATTGATTGGGTCGAGTGAATAAATGGATAGAGCCCCACGGCTCTAATTATAGGAAAACCCAAAGCAACGAGCTTTTTTTCTTAATTCAAATGATTACCCGATCTAATTAGACGTTAAAAATATATTAGTGCCTGATGCGGGAAAGGGCTCTCCTGTGAGCGGATCATCGATTCCTTTTTTTCATGAATCCTAATTATTAACTATTCTCTATTAGGGAATTAGGGAGTGGAGACGAATGTGTAGAAGAAGCGGTATACTGATCAAAAAGATAATTTAATTTATTCCAAAGTCAAAAGAGCGATCGAGTTGCAAAAATAAAGGATTTCCAGCCATCTCATCTCTTGTAACTATAAAAAAAAAATAGGATGGAAAAAGAGAATATCCGTTGATTGACCTCCCTGTCCCTGTCTCCGGGGTATCGATTCTTTTCTTATTCTTTTCTTATTATTCTTATTCTTTTCTTATTATATTATATATCTATATACCCTGTTTTGACTGTATCGCACTATGTATCATTTGATAACCCAAGAAATCCCCCATACCTGTGTTTCAAGTATCATTTTAAATGGAGGAATTACAAGGATATTTAAAAATAAATGGATCTCGGCAAAAACACTTCCTATATCCACTTCTCTTTCAGGAGTATATCTACGCATTTGCTCATGATCATGGTTTAAATGGATCGACTCTTTACGAATCCATGGAAAATTTAGGTTATGACAATAAATCCAGTTTAGTAATAGTGAAACGTTTAATTAGGCGAATGCACCAACGGAATCATTTTATTATTTCGATTAATGATTTTCACGAAAATCGATTCGTTGGGAACAACAAGAATTTTGATTCTCAAATCATATCAGAGGGTTTTGCAGTCATTGTGGAAATTCCATTCTCCCTGCAATTAGTATCTTGCCTAGAAGAAAAAAAAATAGCAAAATCTCATAATTTAGGATCTATTCATTCAATATTTCCCTTTTTAGAGGACAAATTATCACATTTAAATCATGTGTCAGATATACCAATACCCCACCCCATCCATCTGGAAATCTTGGTTCAAACCCTTCACAGCTGGATACAAGATGCTCCCTCTTTGCATTTATTGCGATTATTTCTCCATGAGTATTGTAATTCGAATAGTCTCATTAGTCTAAAGAAATCTATCTCTTTCTTTTTTTCAAAAGGGAATCAAAGATTTTTCTTGTTCCTATATAATTCTCATGTATATGAATGCGAATCCGTATTCGTTTTTCTCCGTAAACAATCCTTTCACTTACGATCAACATCCTCTGGAGCCTTTCTTGAGCGAACACATTTCTATGGGAAAATAGAGCATCTTGTAGTAGTGCTTTGTAATGATTTTCAGAGGGCCTTGCGGTTGTTCAAGGATCCTTTCATGAATTATCTCAGATATCAAGGAAAATCAATTCTGGTTTCAAAAGGGACTCATCTTATGATGAAGAAATGGAAATATCACCTTGTCAATTTCTGGCAATGTAATTTTTACTTGTGGTCTCAACCGGGCAGGATCCAGATAAACCAATTCTACAGTCATTCCTTCGATTTTCTGGGCTATCTTTCAAGTTTACGAAAGAATCCTTTGGTGGTCAGGAGTCATATGCTAGATAATTCGTTTCTAATGGATATTCCTATTAATAAATTCGAGACCATAGTCCCAATTATTTCTCTGATTGGCTCATTGGCAAAAGCCCATTTTTGTAACGTATCAGGGCACCCCATTAGTAAGCCGTTCCGGGCGGATTCTTCAGATTCGGATATTATTGATCGATTTGCGCGCATATGCAGAAATATTTATCATTATTATAGTGGATCCCCTAAAAAACAGAGTTTGTATCGAATCAAGTATATACTTCGGCTTTCGTGTGCTAGAACTTTGGCTCGTAAACATAAAAGTACGGTACGCGCTTTTTTGAAAAGATTAGGTTCGCAATTCTTGGAAGAATTCCTTACAGAGGAAGAACAAGTTCTTTCTTTGATCTTCCGAAGAACCTCTTATCCTTCGCATAGGTTACATAAAGAACGGATTTGGTATTTAGATATTATCCGTATCAATGACCTGGCCAATGCAGAATGATTGGTCATGAGACCATGTAAATAGAAATGATTCTCAAATGATGAAGAGATCAAATAAAAAAAGGAATTTATTTCATTTGAATTCTGAAATGTTTATGTATATGTAGTAGTGGTTGAATCAACTGAGTATTCCAGTTTCTTAGAATCTGTTCTAGGTAACTGAGTTTTAGATGTATACATAGGGAAAGCCGTGTGCAATGAAAGATGCAAGCACGGTTTGAGGAGGGATCCTTTCTCCTATTGAAACAAGGAAAGAATTTATCTACTCCATCCGACGAGTTCCGGGTTCGAGTCCCGGGCAACCCACTACCGTACGGAAAGGGTGAATAATAGGTTTAGATTATATGATTATATATTATGATTATATATAGAATAGATAGAGATAGAATAGATAGAGATTTATAGATATAGTATCTATTTTTTTGTTTGCGAAAATCCCCATGCCGTCTTTCTTTTTTAACTCACTTCATTCACAAAGCGGTCTGATGGATATATCCAGACAGATATATATATATATATATATTATATATACATAATCCGTTGATATTGGTATTGGTTGACACGGGCATAGAAGTCATGTTATACTGTTGAATAACAAGCCCTCCATTCTCTCCATTCTATATTCTATTATATTCTATTGTCTTATCTATTTATAGTTATAGAGATATATAGAGATAATCCGTGTGCTTGGGAGTCCCTGATGATTGAATAAACCAAGATCTTACTATGACTGCAATTTTAGAGAGACGCGAAAGCACAAGCCTATGGGGTCGCTTCTGTAACTGGATAACTAGCACTGAAAACCGTCTTTATATTGGGTGGTTCGGTGTTTTGATGATCCCTACTTTATTGACCGCAACATCTGTATTTATTATCGCCTTCATTGCTGCTCCTCCAGTGGATATTGATGGTATTCGTGAACCGGTTTCTGGGTCTCTACTTTATGGAAACAATATTATCTCTGGTGCCATTATTCCTACCTCTGCAGCTATCGGTTTGCATTTTTACCCGATATGGGAAGCAGCGTCTGTTGATGAATGGTTATACAATGGCGGTCCTTATGAGCTAATTGTTCTACACTTCTTACTTGGTGTAGCTTGCTACATGGGTCGTGAGTGGGAACTGAGTTTCCGCCTGGGTATGCGCCCTTGGATTGCTGTTGCATATTCAGCTCCTGTTGCAGCTGCTACTGCGGTTTTCTTGATCTACCCTATTGGGCAAGGAAGCTTCTCTGATGGTATGCCTTTAGGAATATCTGGTACTTTCAACTTCATGATTGTATTCCAGGCTGAGCACAACATCCTTATGCATCCATTTCACATGTTAG